ATAGTATTTACATATATCTTTCATATGTACAGATACATCTGTACAGATCTTACCTATATGTATATACACAAGATCTAAATACAAGATAAGATCGAAGAGTAAATAACCCAATACTTTTATTGTTTATTGTTAGGTACATAATAAAATGAATCCGATGGATCCTTGGGATTCGTGGATCATTTTATATCCCGTAGGTTCAGACTAGAGATCAAGCCAGGGGAGGGTTCCTTCTACCCACCCTGTATATTGTCTTTTTAGTTCCATGTTGCAATAGAAACGTATTATTTTATTATAGGATAGAGATTATACGAGAATGAATTCTGCATTTTATAGGAAGAAAAGAAACAACTATTTATCTTGTTATTGATAATTTGTACATGACATGAGAGAAACCTGTCTTTCTATTTTAAATTGAGGAAAAGATTCGATCATAATATATATCGAAGTGGATACCCCGGATTCTCCAAAAATAAGAATCATTTCTTTCAATACTCACCCGTTGTTAGTTAACAATCCTAATGATTGGATCCATATGCTTCATTTTGATAGGAAATAAAAAAAAAATAGTAAAATGATTCTTTATCGAATGACTATTCATCTATTGTATTTTCATCAAATAGGGGGCGGGAAGACTCTATGGAAAAATGGTGGTTCAATTTGATGTTGATTAACGAATTGATGTTGTTTAACGAAAAGCTAGAACATAGGTGTGGGCTGAATAAATCAATATATAGTTCTGATGCTATTGGACATACCAGTGGAAGTGAAGAGCCTATTAAAACGGATACGGGGAAAAACATTCCCCATTGGAGTAATAGTAGCAGTTATACTTTCCGTAATGTTGATTATTTATTTGATATCAGGAATATTTGGAGTTTTATCTCGGACGACACTTTTTTAGTTAGGGATAGTAATGGTGACAGTTATTCTGTATATTTTGATATTGAAAATCAGATTTTTGAGATTGACAATGGTAGTTCTTTTCTGAGTGAACTAGAAAGTGTTTTTTCTAATTATTTGAATAGTGGGTCTAATAGTAATAATCACTACAATTATCATTACATGTATGATACTCAATCTAGTTGGACTAATCACATTAATAGTTGCATTGATAGTTATCTTCGTTTTGAAGTCAGTATTAATAGTTCTATTTCAGGTGGTACCGACAATTCTAGTGACAGTTATATTTATAGTTTCATTTGTACGGAAAGTGTAAGTGGTAGTGAAAGCGGGAGTTCTAGTACTAGTATAAGAACGAATAGTAATGACAATGATAATGACAATGACAATGACAATGACAATGACAATGACAATGACAATGACAATGACAATGACAATGACAATGACAATGACAATGACAGTGATTTCAATATAAATCAAAAATACAGACATTTATGGGTTCAATGCGAAAATTGTTATGGATTAAATTATAAAAAATTTTTTAAGTCAAAAATGAATATTTGTGAAGAGTGTGGATATCATTTGAAAATGAGCAGTTCAGATAGAATTGAACTTTCGATTGATCCGGGCACTTGGGATCCTATGGATGAAGATATGGTCTCTATGGACCCCATCGAATTTCATTCAGAGGAAGAACCTTATAGAGATCGTATCGATTCTTATCAAAGAAAGACGGGTTTAACTGAAGCTGTTCAAACGGGCGTAGGTCAACTAAACGGTATTCCAATAGCAATTGGGGTTATGGATTTTGAGTTCATGGGGGGTAGTATGGGATCCGTAGTTGGCGAGAAAATCACCCGTTTGATCGAGTATGCGACTAATCGATCTCTACCTGTCATTATTGTGTGTGCTTCCGGAGGAGCACGTATGCAAGAAGGAAGTTTGAGCTTGATGCAAATGGCTAAAATCTCTTCTGTTTTACATAATTATCAATCAAATAAAAAGTTATTCTATGTCTCAATCCTTACATCTCCTACAACCGGTGGAGTAACAGCCAGTTTTGGTATGTTGGGAGATGTTATTATTGCTGAACCAAATGCCTACATTGCATTTGCGGGTAAAAGAGTAATTGAACAAACATTGAATAAGACAGTACCCGAGGGTTCACAATCAGCTGAGTATTTATTCCAGAAGGGCTTATTCGACTCAATCGTACCACGTAATCCTTTAAAAGGTGTTCTGAGTGAGCTATTTCAACTACACGGTTTCTTTCCCTTGAATCAAAATGAAGGAAATTGAAATTAAAGTAGAGCACTAAATTCAATTATTTGTAGCGAACAAGTATTTATATTTAGTTCATACTAATAAAAAAAACTCCTTATTAGAAAGAAGATAAGGATGGGAGAAGAATAATTAAAAAATTCATTTTGAAAATGAAATATGAATTAGGTACACTTCATTTAATTCGACATTCCTTGCACTTATAATAGATTTCATTAATATTACTTATAAATAGATATCTTTATGATAAGATATCTTTATAATAGGTATAAAGAAAGGGGCACCCGTTCTATGACAGATCTCAACTTACCCTCCATTTTTGTGCCCTTAGTGGGCCTAGTATTTCCGGCAATTGCAATGGCTTCTTTATTTCTTCATGTCCAAAAAAATAAGATTGTATAGATCCGACGGAACCAATTCTCATCAATTTATTTGAACATGGTATCATAACGGGATCATAATACATATATTTATTTAGTTTAATATGGTACGATATGTGGCTCTTTTCGAACACAAAGGAAAGAACTGTTTGTTATGCATACGGACACATGATATCCGCGTAAATGCATATATATATGGATATAGCTGGTAAAAAATGAATGGATTGGCGAATATTTTAAATAAAAAGTCAACGTATATAACCAATTACTCCTGATGGTTTCCATCAAAATAGTGCTAGTTGATGAGAGTTACTTCGGGATCAATAGAAGTAAAGTCAAATTCATTTTGGTTATTCTCTCAATTCCAATCGAATGCAAGCGGATCTAGTATAGTATGAACTGGCAATCAGAACATATATGGATAGAACTTATAACGGGGTCTCGGAAAACAAGTAATTTTTGTTGGGCCTGTATCCTTTTTTTAGGTTCACTAGGGTTCTTAGTGGTTGGAACTTCCAGTTATCTTGGTAGGAATCTGATATCCGTATTTCCATCTCAGCAAATAATTTTTTTTCCACAAGGGATTGTGATGTCTTTTTATGGGATTGCAGGTCTATTCATTAGCTCCTATTTGTGGTGCACAATTTCGTGGAATGTAGGTAGTGGTTATGACCGCTTTGATAGAAAAGAAGGAATAGTATGTATTTTTCGTTGGGGATTTCCGGGAATAAATCGTCGCATTTTCCTTCGTTTCCTTATGAGAGATATACAATCCATTAGAATGGAGATTAAAGAGGGTCTTTATCCTCGTCGTGTCCTTTATATGGAAATCAGAGGCCAGGGAGCCATTCCATTGACTCGTACTGATGATAATTTGACTCCACGAGAAATTGAACAAAAAGCTGCTGAATCGGCCTATTTCTTGCGCGTACCAATTGAAATATTTTGAAATGAACTGAAGAATAAATGTCTTCCCAGCATGAGAAAAGACACTTGTGAATTCCCCTTTTAAGACAACTTAAGTTTCCGCAGAATGTTCATTCGAGCGAAACATATTAAATTTTTTCCCGTTCCGTTGTCGAGGAGACCACATAGAATAAAACAAAAGCAGGAGAACGTATATGGAACAACAACTATAATCAAAAGCAATTTTTTGTAAACCAACTCCATTTTTTTATATTTTATACTAGTCATTTTATATTTTATACTAGTCAAAAGTATTATCTACTATAATTAGAATCTAATAAGTATGCTTCATCAAATATATCCGAACTTGGATTTTGTAATCGTAATATAGAATTTTTCTTTTTAGGTTCAAGAATTTTAATTAATACGTTATTTCCGGGCTTTGGTTATATGGTGATTCATTTCTAAATAATGAATTGATGCGAGGGGAGTTTTTTCGTCTCGAAATCCGACGAATATTCGTGACTTCCAGTAGGTTTTCGAGTATTCATCGAACGGATATAATCAAATTTAGATGAAATTAGTTCGAATTTTCCCAATTGAGATATCTCCGGGAATTCTATATATATCTTAGCCGAAAAGGACCCTTATTCTATTTCTATATCTAGATCCAAGGACGAAATTTTAAGACAAAAATGGGAATAGATTTATAGGTTCGATACCTTGTTATAGAATTCGTGCTTCGGAGAAATATCAGATAGAATAGACGAATGAAGTAAATTCATTAACAATTCACATATACAAAATGAAAAAAAACACACACACACATTGACTTCCCTCCCATATCTCATATCTATAGTATTTTTGCCCTGGTGGGTCTCTCTCTCATTTAAGAAAAGTCTGGAACCTTGGATTACTAATTGGTGGAATACCCGGCAATCCGAAACTTTTTTGAATAATATTCAAGAGAAAAACGTTCTAGACAGATTCATAGAATTAGAAGAACTATTCCTGTTGGACGAAATGATAAAGGAGTACCCGGACACACATATACAAAAGCTTCGTATAGAAATACACAAGGAAACGATACAATTGATCAAAACACACAATGAGTATAATCTACATATCATTTTGCATTTCTCGACAAATATAATATGTTTCGCTATTCTAAGTGGTTATTTTATTCTGGGTAATGAAGAACTTAGAATTCTTAATTCTTGGGTTCAGGAATTTCTCTATAATTTAAGTGACACAATAAAAGCTTTTTCAATTCTTTTAGTTACTGATTTATGGATTGGATTTCACTCGACCCATGGTTGGGAACTTATAATTGGTTCGGTCTACAACGATTTTGGATTGGCTCATAATGATCAAATTATATCTGGTCTTGTTTCCACTTTTCCAGTTATTCTAGATACAATTGTGAAATATTGGATCTTCCATTATTTAAATCGTGTATCTCCTTCACTTGTAGTCATTTATCATTCAATGAATGAATGAAGAACTCATTCATTGAATGATATGAATCAAATTAGAATGTTTCTTCGTGTATAAGGAAAGTATTTTCAATCTTACTGATTCTTTATACTTCTACCTGTTTACCTGGTCAAGTTATTCGTCCTATATTTGTACAATTATTCCAGTACAATGGCAGACTCGTGGATAGGGAACTATACTAGCTAGCTACCTTTCTAATTTATTGTAGAAATTCCGGGATCAACGATTGGACCATGCAAAATAGAAATACTTTTTCTTGGGTAAAGGAACAGATGACTCGATCCATTTCTGTATCGATTATGATATATGTAATAACTCGGGCATCTATTTCAAATGCATATCCCATTTTTGCGCAGCAGGGTTATGAAAATCCACGAGAAGCAACTGGACGAATTGTATGTGCCAATTGCCATTTAGCTAATAAGCCCGTGGATATTGAAGTTCCGCAAGCTGTGCTTCCTGATACTGTATTTGAAGCAGTTGTTCGAATCCCTTATGATATGCAACTGAAACAAGTTCTTGCTAATGGTAAAAAGGGGGCTTTGAATGTGGGGGCTGTTCTTATTTTACCCGAGGGATTCGAATTAGCCCCCCCAGATCGTATTTCTCCCGAAATGAAAGAAAAGACGGGAAATCTAGCTTTTCAGAGTTATCGTCCTACTAAAAAAAATATTCTTGTGATAGGTCCTGTTCCCGGTCAGAAATATAGTGAAATTGTCTTTCCCATTCTCTCCCCCGACCCTGCTACGAAAAAAGACGTTCACTTCTTAAAATATCCCATATATGTAGGTGGGAATAGGGGAAGGGGTCAGATTTATCCGGATGGGAGCAAGAGTAACAATACAGTCTATAATGCGACATCAGCAGGAATAGTAAGTAGAATAGTACGTAAAGAAAAGGGGGGATATGAAATAACCATAGTTGATGCATCGGATGGACATCAAGGGGTTGATATTATACCTCCAGGACCAGAACTTCTTGTTTCAGAGGGTGAATCCATCAAGCTTGATCAACCATTAACAAGCAATCCTAATGTGGGAGGATTTGGTCAGGGAGATGCGGAAATAGTGCTTCAAGATCCATTACGCATCCAAGGCCTTTTGTTCTTCTTGGCATCCGTTATTTTGGCACAAATTTTTTTGGTTCTTAAAAAGAAACAGTTTGAAAAGGTTCAATTGTACGAAATGAATTTCTAGATCCATAGATTCTTTACCACGGAGCTGGTAAAAAGCGCCGAATTTTTTTATTTCCGATCGATACAATTCTACAATTCTGTATGATCAAAAAATTCTGTAAACCTTTTTGCTTGCTTTGTTTATACTGTTTTCGCAGGATGTCTTGAATTCATTACTTGTATCCATCCCATTCCTAGTAATAGACAATAGGAATACAAATACAAAGGAAGAGAATACAAGGAATGGTCGGGGTAAACGGAAGAAAAAAATACTTCCATCAGTAGGAATTACTATTCTTCCTAAGCTTCTACTCGACACAAGAAAGGTCGGAAAATCCTTTCTTGTGTCGTCTTGTATTGAAATAATAATAATTTTTTATCCCCTTCGTCTGTTCGTCAAAGATTACTATTCCTTCTTTTTCGGGTTTATCGAAACCTTTTGTTTAGATTTATAAGAAGTAGTGGACAAACGAAAGGGGTTAGGGGGGAGTAATTCATTGAATAAATAGAACTTCTTCAATTATTTAATGAACTTTTCAACTTATAACTTAATAAAAGAAAAATGATTCAAACAAAAAAAACTTTTACCCTCCCGGTTGAAAAGCAGATTAGATTTTGACGCACATCCAAATTCTTATTTATTATCTCATCACAGTTTTTATTTTATCTTTAGATTTTTGAGAGAGTAAGGTTCTATTAGTATAAAAATGATTTGCAGGATGTTTTATCTGTTTTATCTGTATAAATTTTTATCTGTTTTATCTGTATAGTTTTATCTGTATAAATATAAATCCATATAATATAATAATATGGATTATCCAAAAATCGATTGATTCCTTATTTCTTGTTTTTCGTAAGAGTTAATATTTTGGAGAAACGACAGAAACTATGAATTAATCAATAGATTCAAGTCTTCAAAAACATAATAATAATAATAAAAAAGAATAGAGCAGAGCGGTTTGAAACATCAGAGCCAAGGATCTCTGTTTTGTGATTTCTATGAATAAGTTTTTTTTATGGTGACTGTATAACTTTCCAATTTGTATGTTATGGAATAGATCAAAGTCTCACTCTAAGTCTAAGAGTAAGAACTCGGCGGGTCCTTTATAATCGGGGAATAAGGTCTCGCCGAGTTCTTACTTTTTCATGCCTACAATCCGGTTCATCCGATTCCTACATATTACTACATAGATGAGCCTAACCCGGAATATGAACCGTAAAAGAAAATACCTATTGAACCAATCACAGGAATACCAGTTACAGTACCTATCAGCCAAAGAGGAATCCTTCCAGTAGTATCGGCCATTTCCCCCACTTTCCTCCACATTTTATCAAATGGTCATGCTAGAGACAAAAACAGTC